CAAATCCACCCACATTAGGATTACTTGTTAATGGTTGATCAAGTTTGATAGATTCGCCCTCTGAAACACGAAGTTCTGGTCCTGGAGGGATAATATCAACCACTTGGCGTCCATCCAATGCATCCGTTATGGTTATTTCGTACCCCCCTTTTTCTTTTCGTATGATTTTGCTTACTATACCCGCCGCTGTAGCATTATAAACCGTATTGTTACTTTTTGTCCCGTCGGGATAAATCTGGCCCCTTCCCCTGTTACCACCTACGTATATTGGGTATTTTAAGAAGTGAACATCTTTATTAGTCGCGGGATCCGGGGAAAGAATAGGAAAAGTTATTTCACTATATTTCTTACCAGGAACAGGCCCTATCACAAGAATATTTTTTTTAGTGGGGCCGTAATTCTGAAAAGATAGATTGCCTATCTTTTCTTTCATCTCGGGAGAAATACGACTGGGGGGGGCTAATTCAAACCCTTCCGGTAAAATAAGAACGGCCCCTACATTCAACCCCCCCTTTTTACCATTAGCAAGAACTTGTTTCAGTTGCATATCATAAGGAATTCTAACAACTGCTTCAAACACAGTATCAGGAAGTACCGCTTGCGGAACCTCAATATCCACAGGTTTATTAGCTAAATGGCAATTGGCGCATACAATACGACCAGTGGCTTCTCGTGGATTTTCAAAACCCTGCTGCGCAAAAATGGGATATGCATTTGAAATGGAGGCCCGAGTTATTATATATATCATGAGTGATACGGAAATGAATCGAGTAATCTCTTCCTTTATCGAAGAAAAAGTATTTCTAATTTGCATGGTCCAATCGTTGATCCCGAAAATTTCTACAATAAAATTGGGTAGGTCGCTAGTATAGTTCCCTATCCATGATTTTGCTATTTACTGAAATAATTTTACTGGAATATAGGAGGAATCCTCTGAATGGGTAGAAAGAGTAAGGTAAGTACGACCTGGAATGCTTTGCTTAGGTACAAAGTAAGAAACATTCTAATTGACTCGTTTTTCAGTCATTCATTGAATGATAAATCACTACAAGTGACGGAGATACACGATTTAAATAAAGGAAAATCCAATATTTGAAAATTGTATCTAGAATGACTGGAAAAGTGGAAACAAGACCAGATATAATTTGATCATTATGAAAAAATCCAAAATCGTTATAGACATAGCCAATCATTAGTTCCCAACCGTGGGGCGAATGGAATCCGATACATAAATCAGTTACTAAAAGAATGGAAAAGGCTTTTATTGTGTCGCTTAAATTATATAGGAATTCTTGAACCCAAGAATTAAGAAAAACAAGTTCTTCATTACCCAGAATAGAATAAGCACTTAGAATAACGAAACAGATTAAATTTGTCGAGAAGTGCAAAATTGTATGGATATGATCCTCATCTTGTATCTTGATCAATTGGATTGTTTCTTTGTGGAGCCCCATACGAAACTTTTGTAGATGTCTTTCCGGGAATTCCTTTACCATTTCATCCAAGAGAAATAGTTCCTCTAATTCTATGAATTTTTCTAGAATACTCTTTTCTTGAATATCGTTCAAAAAAGTTTCGGATTGCCTAGTATTCCACCAATTAGTAACCCAAGATTCTAGACTTTTATTAAATGAGAGAGTGATCCACCGGGGCAAAAAGACTACAAATACTATAAATGAAAGATATCGAAGGGGAATAGATGCGCTCTTTTTTGTCATTTTTTCATCTGTGAATTGTCACCTCATTCGTTGACTCTATGCGATCTAATATTTCTATCAAGCATAAGTTCTATTATAAGGTATCGCGCCTATTAATTATTAATTTATTAATCGAGCCCCCATTTTTTAGTTGTGATTCAGAGGTTAGTCCTTGAATCTAGTGTAGAAAAAATACAGAAATAGAAGAAGAATCCACTTCGAATTCGAATTCAAATGAAGAAATAATAAAAAAATAGATTGTTTACAGATATCTTAATTGATCAAATATTCGAAGTAATTACTCCCCTTTGATCCTTTGATGAATGCCCGCAAGATTCAAATAAAGATTCCAATAATGAATATTTTTCGGATTTCGAAATGAAAGAACTTCCTGTTTATTAAAAAAGAAAATATCAAATATTTCGAAAAAAAAAAATCGACAGACAAAAACAAAAAAGGGTTCGTTTTATATTATGGCCGCCACGTACACGTTTGCCTTGCTTTGGTCCCACGAGGCGTTCTGAAGAAACTTTAATTAAGTAAGTTATGCTTATAGAAAAAAAGGATTCTTAGGGGTTTTCCTCTTGCTGAGAAAGCATTTATTTTGCAGTTTCTTTTTTCAAAATACTTCAATTGGTACACGCAAGAAATAGGCCAATTCCGCAGCCTTTTGCTCAATTTCCCGTGGAGTCAAATTCTCATCAGTACGAGTCAAGGGAACGTCTCCCAGGCCTCTGATTTCCATATAAAGGACACGACGAGCATAAATACCCTCTTTTACTTCTATTCTGATGGACTGAATATCTTTCATAAGGAATCGTAAAAAGATGCGGCGATTTTTTCCAGGAAATCCCCAACGAAAAATGCACACTATTCCTTCTTTTCTATCAAATCGATCATAACCGCTACCTACATTCCATGTAATTGTGCACCACAAATAGGAACTAATAAAGAGACCCGCGATCCCATAGAAAGACATTACGATCCCTTGTGGGAAAAAAAGGATTTGTTGAGACGGAAAGAAGGATATCAAATTCTTATCAAGATAACTAGAAATTCCAACCAATAAGAATCCTAATGAACCTAAAAAAAGGATAAACGCCCAGCAGAAATTACTTGTTTTGCGAGATCCTGCTATAAATTCTATCCATATATATTCTGATCGCCAACTCATACATAGTAGATCCGGTTGCATTTTATGGAATAACAAAAAAAATTTCACTTGACTTTTTTTCCGAAGTAACTCTCATCAACTAGTACTATTCTGATGTGAACTTTTAGTAGTAATTAATCGAATTGGTTAGATATAATAAAATAAAAGCATCCCCTTCATATGATTCCCTATCAATAGCTACATACATATGGATAGATTTACTTTAATTTCAGACATGAGTTTGGATCCCAGCCTATTTTTTTTTTTAATTGCTAGAATTCGTCTGTCCATATATCATGTTTACGCATGTATAAGATCTTTTTCATTTATGTTCGGAGAAAGCCACCTGTTATTCTTATACAATATTCTACTAAATGGATATCCTTGTTCGCTAAGTCTTGAAAAAAAAACTAGATGAGATTTGACCACATCAGATTTAAAAAATCTTTTTTTTTTGAACATGAAGAGATAAAGAGGCCATTGCAATTGCCGGAAATACTAGGCCCACTAAAGGCACAAAAAAGGAGGGTAAGTTGTTGAGAATTGTCATAGAATGGGGTACCTCGATTTAATATTTGTACCTGTTATTGTTATAAGGATATCTTATAATAATTATAATTCATATTATAATTCGTATATTAGTATACTAAGTATATCGAAGTGAGTATATATAATAAGTGCAAGCAATGTCGAACTAAATAAACGGACTTATTCATCTTTCTACATGAAATAGATGTATATATGATAATCCACTTTCTTTATTATTCTTACTTTTTTTATTTTTATTCTTATATTGTTCTTATCTTCTTCTTCTAATTTCTTTTTTAATAAAAAAAGAGTCTCTTAAAAATTTAAAAATACCCGAAAGATTCGTTAGAATCCGACCCAAGAGCAGGAATTCTTATAAAAAGGGGACTTCTTGGGAGATATAGAAAGATGCAAGATTCTATATTTTCTATATTTGAAATATATACATATAGAAGAGGCGAACAGAACACGAAATTCGTTTTATTTGCCTTGCCTCCTAATTCGAAGGAAGAATTCGCTGTTTATGTTGTTGTTTTTTTACCGATATTACTAATCAGCAATATCGGTAAAAAAAGAACGATTATCCGCATGATTCTTTCTACAATTAAATCTTATGTCACCAAATAAAAATTCGTTTTTTCGGTTTTTTATTTTGATTCTGATAAACTAACTAACTAGTTGTTCGCCACAAAAAAAAAAGTTGAACTCAAGACTCTACTTGATTGAATTTTTATTGAAAGGAAAAAAGGCGTGGAGCTGAAATAGCTCACTCAGAACACCTTTTAAAGGGTTACGTGGTACTATTGGATCGAATAAGCCCTTATGGAATAAATATTCAGCCGCTTGTGAACCTTCAGGTACTGTCTTATTCAATGTTTGTTCAATTACTCTTTTACCCGCAAATGCAATATAGGCATTAGGTTCGGCAATAATGATATCCCCCAACATACCAAAACTAGCTGTTACTCCACCAGTAGTAGGAGATGTAAGAATTGATACATAGAATAACTTTTTATTTGATTGATAATCATATAAAGCAGAAGATATTTTAGCCATTTGCATCAAGCTCAAACTTCCTTCTTGCATGCGTGCCCCTCCGGAAGCACACACTAGAATAAGAGGTAAAAGTTTATTGGTAGCATACTCGATCAAACGGGTGATTTTCTCGCCTACTACGGATCCCATACTACCCCCCATAAACTGAAAATCCATAACCCCAATTGCGACGGGAATCCCGTTTAGTTGACCTATACCTGTTTGAACAGCCTCTGTTAATCCTGTTTTTTTTTGATAAGAATCAATACGATCTTTATAAGGTTCCTCTTCGGAATGAAATTCAATGGGATCCAGAGAAACCATGCCGTCATCCATCGGATCCCAAGTACCTGGATCAACCGAAAGTTCGATTCTATCTGAACTACTTATTTTCAAATAATATCCGCATTGTTCACAAATATTCATTTTTGACTTCAAAAATTTCTTATAATTTAATCCATAACAATTTTCACATTGAACCCACAAATGCCTGTATTTTTGAGTTACATCAAGATTATTCGAACTTTTTCTTATAGTTAAATCACTACCATTCGTACTAGTTTTTATATTGGAACTTTTGCTTTCAC